CTGTTTCGGTGCGGGCTGCGAAAGCGGTACCAAATCAAGGCAAACTCTGAATACTAAGTGTGTAGTCAACCAGTGAGACAGTGGGGGATAAGCTTCATTGTCAAAAGGGAAACAGCCCAGATCACCATCTAAGGCCCTTAAATAATTGCTAAGTGGTAAAGGAAGTAGGAATGCATATACAACCAGGAGGTTTGCTTAGAAGCAGCAATCCTTTAAAGAGTGCGTAATAGCTCACTGGTCTAGTGATCTTGCGCCGAAAATGAACGGGACTAAGTAATTTGCCGAAGATGTGGGATGTTTTACATCGGTAGGGGAGCGTTCTGTTGTAGTGTGAAGCATTAACGTAAGTGGATGTGGACGAAGCAGAAGTGAGAATGTCGGCTTGAGTAGCGAAAACATTGGTGAGAATCCAATGCCCCGAAAACCTAAGGTTTCCTTCGGAAGGTTCGTCCGCGAAGGGTAAGTCAGGGCCTAAGGCGAGGTTGAAAAACGTAGTCGATGGATAACAGGTTAATATTCCTGTACTATTTATTATTGATATCAAGGGACGGAGAAGGCTAAATCATCCGGATTTTGGTTACCGGTTTAAACTATCAAGGCTAAGATAAATGGAGAAAACATTTTGAGCTAAGAAGTGAATACAAGATACTATGGTATTAAAGTGATTGATGTCATGCTTCCAAGAAAAGCTTGTAATATCTTAAATAATAAATACCTGTACCTTAAACCGACACAGGTAGGTAAGTAGAGTATACTAAGGGGCGCGAGATAACTCTCTCTAAGGAACTCGGCAAAATAGCCCCGTAACTTCGGAAGAAGGGGTGCCCTTGTAGGGTTGCAATAAATAGACCCAAGCGACTGTTTATCAAAAACACAGGTCTCCGCGAAGTCGCAAGACAATGTATGGGGGCTGACGCCTGCCCAGTGCCGGAAGGTTAAAGAAATTGGTTAGCTTTTAGCGAAGCTGATGACTGAAGCCCCGGTGAACGGCGGCCGTAACTATAACGGTCCTAAGGTAGCGAAATTCCTTGTCGGGTAAGTTCCGACCCGCACGAAAGGCGTAACGATTTGGGTACTGTCTCAGAGAGAGACTCGGCGAAATAGAATTGTCTGTGAAGATGCGGACTACCTGCACCTGGACAGAAAGACCCTATGAAGCTTTACTGTAACTTGGAATTGAATTTGGGTTTATTTTGCGCAGTATAGGTGGGAGGCTAAGAATTTACATTTGCGGGTGTAAATGAGCCATCAGTGAGATACCACTCTAATTAAACTAGAATTCTAATCTTGTTGCCGTTATCCGGCCAAGAAACAGTTTCAGGCGGGCAGTTTGACTGGGGCGGTCGCCTCCTAAAAAGTAACGGAGGCGTGCAAAGGTTCCTTCAGGCTGGTTGGAAATCAGTCGTAGAGTGTAAAGGCATAAAGGAGCTTGACTGTAAGACTTACAAGTCGAGCAGAGACGAAAGTCGGCCTTAGTGATCCGACAGTGCTGAGTGGAAAGGCTGTCGCTCAACGGATAAAAGTTACTCTAGGGATAACAGGCTGATCTCCCCCAAGAGTTCACATCGACGGGGAGGTTTGGCACCTCGATGTCGGCTCATCGCATCCTGGGGCGGTAGCACGTCCCAAGGGTTGGGCTGTTCGCCCATGAAAGCGGTACGCGAGCTGGGTTCAGAACGTCGTGAGACAGTTCGGTCCATATCCGGTGTAGGCGTTAGAATATTGAGAGGATTTCTCCTTAGTACGAGAGGACCGGGAGAGACATACCGCTGGTGTACCAGTTATTGTGCCAACAGTAAACGCTGGGTAGCTAAGTGTGGATTGGATAACCGCTGAAAGCATCTAAGTGGGAAGCCTACCTCAAGATTAATATTCTTACCATATAATGGTTAAGATCACGGTTAGATTAACCGTTTGATAGGCGTCAAGTGTAAGTATAGTAATATATTTAGCTGAGACGTACTAATAGATCGAAAACTTGATGAAAAATTTCTTATTAATATTACTAATTATTATAGTATATATTTTGAATTATGCCTTGATATTAATAGCGCAGTGGACCCACTCCAAACCATTCCGAACTTGGTTGTTAAACGCTGTAGCGACGATGATACTTAAGAGGACACTCTTTGGGAAAGTAGTTCAATGTCAGGGCTTCTTGAATTTTAATTAAGCTAATCTTATTTTACCTGAGGTTATCCATTTTTGTAATTTTAATATATTAGTTTCATGTATGAATGCTAATGGAATGATTATCTTTAAGGAATATATTATATCCAATGTAATAAATTCTCTATTATCATAAAAAGCATTATACATAGCTTCATTAATTGCTTGTTCTATTTCAGCTCCTGAAAAATTTTTACTGATTTGACTTAAATAATAGATATTATATTTATACCATGTTAGGGGTCTAACTTTTTTTAAGTGTATTTGAAAAATATTTATTCGTTCTTGAAAGGTAGGTAAATTGACGAAAAAGATTTCATCAAATCTTCCTTTTCGTAACATTTCTATTGGTAAATTTGTTAAATCATTTGCTGTTGCAACAATAAATACATGACTATTTCTTTCTGATAACCAAGTTAAGAAAATATTATTTACTCGATTTGTTGTTCCGCTATCTGTACTATTATTATGTTTATTAAAAATTTTATCAATTTCATCAATCCATAATATACATGGGGCTATTTGTTCACAAATATCAATCATTTTTTTTATCTTATTTTCAGACTCTCCTAAAATACCTGCAAATATTTTACTAACATCTAGTTTTAATAATGGTATTTGCCATTCTGCAGATATTACTTTAGCACTTAATGATTTACCAGTACCTTGAATGCCTAATAATAAGATGCCTTTAGGTATAGCAATTCCATAATTAGATGCTTGTTGAGAAAATGCATTTTTTCTAATTTTTAGCCATTTTTTTAAGTGTTTTAGTCCAGCAATATCATCTAAGTTTTTATTACTTTTATAAAATTCTAAAATATTGGTTTGTTGAATTATTTTTTGTTTTTCTTCTAAAATATTATCTAATATATATAATTGTTTTTGTTCATTTAATGCTATTTTTAATATAGATTGTCTAATTCGATTAATAGAAAAACCTTTATATGCTATAGCTAAACTTTCAATGGGTATATTATATTTGATTTTTAATATTTGATGTAGTCTATCTAATTCTACTTTTATTTCTAACTCATTGGGTAAAGGAAATTTTATAAGTGTTATATACTCTTTTAAAGTATTTGGTATCTGTAAATCTGAGCTACTTATAAAAATATATTTATTAGATAACTGTAACCATTTATTTAAATTTTTTAATTTTCTAATTATACTAAAGTCATTAATAAAAAAATTAAAGTCTTTAAATAGAAATATTTTTGTTTTTTCATACTCAATTTTTTGAATATTTTCTAAAGCTTGTAAAGGGTTTTTTTGTGCTTTATTTTTATAATTTGGATTATTATTATATCCATCAATGAAATCCCATATACATAAGTTTTGTTGGAAGATTTTTTTACTAATATAATTTAGATTGTGTTCTAATCGTTCTTCTTCTTCTGTTAAGACATATATTAAGAAGTTTTTTGATGATAATAATGTTTGTATTTCTTGCTCAAAATTCATGAAAAAATTATATTCTTGCTATTAGAGATTTTATTTTAGAAGCTCTATCTAGATTAGAAAAGATAGAGTATTTTTTATTAAGATATGCTAATCTGATATCTTTGCTTTTTTCTTTTTAATTTAATTATTCGTCGTCCACTTACTGTTTTTATTCTTGCACGGAAGCCAGATTTACGTAATTTTTTTAATTTTGTTCCTTTACTCATTTAATTATTATTAAAAGATAGTTTTATGTTAATTGTATATAATTTTATTGTATTATAAAGTGACAATATTTTTAATTTTTATATTTCTAAAGCAATGAATAATAATTTAGTGTTATTTTATTTATATATAGTAATGACCTTATTTTTTTTAGTTCCATTATGTTATTTAATTAGTATACAATTATTTCATATAATATATTGTATTATTTTCAGTTATCTAAATTATAATTTATATTTTTCAAATTTTCAGACTAAAAATAGTATCAAGTATAAACAATTTTTTAATTTTTATATTAAGGAAAAGCAGTGGTTTTTATGTATCTGTATGCTTGAATTGGCATATGAAAAAAAAATATGTAGTAATATAATCCTTTTTAATAATTTAGCTTATTGCTATAAAGGTTTAGATTGTTGGCAGATTACAGAATATTATTATTTAAAAGCTTTATTTGATTCACCATCTAATTTATCAATTTTAAATAATTTATCTAGTTTATATAGAGTCTCGAATCAAGTCAATAAAGCTAAAGAGATTAATAGGCGTATTCTCTTATTAAAAAATAATTAATTATTTTATAATAATTATTTAAAATCGGGATAGCAGGATTTGAACCTGCGACATCCTGCTCCCAAAGCAGGCGCGCTACCAAGCTGCGCTATATCCCGTAATTTTCAAATAAATAAATTATATCTAATAATAGCTTATATGTCTATATATTTTATATTATTAAATTTTTATATAGGATACCAAAACATTCCTTTGACTTCATCTGGATCTACGATAAAACCTAAATGTTTATAAAATCTAATTACTTGTGGATCTGCAAATAATGTAATTGTACTGATATCATAATACCTTAATTCTTTGATAATCTGATTCATAAGTAATTTCCCTAATCCTTTACCCTGAAATTCTGGATGAATAACAACATCCCAGATAGTTGCATTAAAAGCTTCATCTGATGTAGCTCTAGCAAATCCAATTAGTTGTTCATTATTATTATTAATATAAAATAAAGATGTAATTAAAAAGCTATTATGTATTGCAATTTTCACTTTTTTGATGGGCCTTCTTACCCATCCAACAGAGTCACATAATTTTTCTAAATCATATAAATTTATATCATAATTCATATTTAGATAAATATCAAAAGTATGTCCCTTATTATTTAAATCTTTTATTAGAAGAATATTTTCTTTCTGTATAAACTTAGTATATGAATCATTAATATTATTATATTTTTTATTGTAGAAAAAAGATTTCCAAAATGTCATATAGATCTATTTGTATTAATTATTATGTTTAATTATATTCTATAAAGAGTATTATATTTTTTTATTTTATATATAGTAACTAAGTTTATTCAATAATTAAATTATTATTTGATTATATAGACTAAAATCTTGTAACTTTATTAAATTATTTTTTAGAATTGCTGAAATAATTATATAATGGATTCATCTAATTCTTATGGAAATTTAATATATAATTTATAAAGAATTACTATTTACTAGATTATATATCACTATTAATAAAAAAAAATTAATTGTTAAGTCTAATAGTTTTTTATTTCAATAGTATTAAATTATGTATATTCCTCTTTAATTCATATATTAATAATTTTTTCTTTACTTTGAGATAAAATTATATTATCCATAATCTTTTTATATTAAATTTTCAATAAATGTTACTATACAAACAAAAAAAAGAAATAATCTATTAATATATGTTTTAAAACTAGGTTTTAATTTAGTTTTAACTTTTTGTTATTTTATGAATTTACTTTTTGGGAGATTGTATAGTGAAAAAGATTATTACATTTTTATCTATATTATTATTAGTTTTTTCAAATCCAATTACTTCATATGCTGATGTATCTGGTTTAGTTCCTTGCAAGGACTCAGCTAAGTTTAATAAGAGATTAAAAAATACAGTTAAAAAATTAGAAACACGTTTATCTAAATATGATCCAGGTACTCCACCTGCATTAGCTCTACAAGAACAAATCCAAAAAACGCAAGTTCGTTTTGATAAATATAGTAAATCAGGTATTTTATGTGGTTCAGATGGTTTACCTCATTTAGTTACTGATGGCAGATGGAATCATGCTGGAGAATTTATGCTACCTGGTTTATTATTTATTTATATTGCTGGATGGATTGGATGGGTTGGTAGAGGTTATTTACAAGCAGTATCAATAACTAATAATCCTGTTGAGAAAGAAATAATTATAGATGTACCTTTGGCAATGAAATTTTCGTTGTCTGGTTTTATTTGGCCTTTAGCTGCTTTACAAGAATTTACAAGTGGGAACTTATTGGCTTCTAATGATGATATTACAGTATCACCTCGTTAAAAATTATATTTATTTTTATTTAAATTAAGGTTAAAGTGAAATGGATAATAACTTTTTGAAATATTTGTCAACAATTCCTGTTGTAGGTGCATTATGGATTACTTTTACTGCAGGTTTTATTATTGAAATTAATAGATTTTTTCCAGATGTTTTATTTTTTTCTTTTTAAGATAAGGCTATATAGTATAATAAATTTTAATATTAAGTATAAGTATTTATTAATATAGTCCTAAAAAATAGATTTCTTGAGTATATATTATAAATACTTATACTTTATAAAAAAAAATATATTTGTTAATATAAAGACTAAATCTAGTTTATTTAATTTTAAACAATATATACTTATCACTAAAATGAGTTTAATTAGTAGAATTATCATTAATGCAGACAATGAATTAAGATACCCTAGTGTTGGTGAGCTAAAAAGCTTACAAGATTATTTTTGTACAATAGAGGAAAGAATTTTAGTAAGTTCTATTTTGAGAGATCAAGAGCAAAATATTGTTCAAATTGCTAGTAAAGCTATTTTTAAAATACATCCTGAATATATTGCTCCTGGTGGTAATGCAGAAGGAGCTCGTAGAAGATCACTTTGTTTACGTGATTATAGCTGGTATTTAAGATTAGTTACGTACGGATTATTGGCAGGGGATAAAGAATCTATTGAAAAAATTGGTTTAATTGGTGTCAGAGAAATGTATAATTCTTTAGGCGTTCCAGTCTTAGGTATGATAGATGCTATAAAATGTCTTAAGATTGCAAGTTTAGAGCTTTTAAGTGAGGAACAATCTACTCTTATTTGTCCATATTTTGATTTTATTATACAAGGTATGTCTTAATAAGTTATTTAGAATATTAGTAGTTGCTGGATCTTATTAGTAATGTTATAATTCTAATAAGCTCGAAAATGGTACAGCATTAATTACTGAAATTTGTCAGGACTGGAAAGTAGCAGCAATTAAGTTAAATTATAATGGTATCTTTTTCGGGTTTTTACTATGTTAGATGAGTTTTCTTTATTTAGTATTAAATATGCTATAAATGTATATTAGCATTATAAAAATATACAATTTATCATTAGTTGAACGTATGAAATTTTTATTTACTTCAAGTTTAATATTGATATGAAATCATTAATGATGCAAGGTACACAAATTCTTTCTACTGGTTCCTCTGTTCCTGATTCTAGTTTAAGCAATGATCAGATAAGTCAAATTGTGGAAACCTCAGATAAGTGGATAGTTACTCGTACAGGTATAAAAAAGCGAAGATTATTAACAGGTAGCCGAAAATCTGTTATAGATCTTGCTGTTGTAGCTGCTTTAAAAGCTTTAGATAAAATTTCTATGAGTGCTTTAGAAATAGATTTAATTATTCTTGCAACATCAAGTCCTAATGATCTTTTTGGTAGTGCTAGTCAAGTACAGGCTCAGATAAAAGCTTTTAATGCTGTTGCATTTGATTTAACAGCTGCATGTTCAGGTTTTGTATTAGCTATGGTTACTGCATCTCAATTCTTACAAAGTGGAAGTTATCGTACTATTTTAGTTATTGGAGCTGATGTTCTCTCGAAGTGGACAAATTGGTCAGATCGTAGTACTTGTATTTTATTTGGTGATGGCGCTGGTGCTATGATTTTACAGTCATGCTTAAAAGAATTTAATCAAGTCTTGGGTTTTCAGTTAAATACTAATGGAAATCATTGGAATCATTTATGTCTATCTTATGAAGAAAAAATAAATCCTCATCCTATTTTAAATGTATATCAAGGTTCTTTTAAATATATTTCTATGAATGGAAAAGAGGTTTATAAATTTGCTGTATCTCAAGTCCCATTAAGTATTTTAAAATGTCTTCATGATTTAAATATTACAATTAATGATATTGATTGGTTATTATTGCACCAAGCTAATGAAAGAATTTTAACAGCTGTTGCTAATAAATTATCTATTAATGCGAATAAAATAATTGTCAATCTAAATAATTATGGTAATACTTCAGCTGCTTCTATACCTTTAGCATTAGATGAAGCATTAGATCAAAAACAGATTTCTAATGATGATATTATTGTAATATCTGGTTTTGGTGCTGGTTTAACCTGGGGTACTGTAATTATTCAGTGGAAATGTTAAAATAATAAAGAAAAGTTTATATGAATTTTAAAATCTATATTAGAATATATTCATAATTATAAATTATAATAGTTATAAAATAGAATAATTTAAATCCTATAATTATTTATATTTTATGTATTGTAATTACTATTATTGTATAAGGGCTATATCTAATGACATCATCTTTATCTAGTTTTTTTAATAGCTTAGTTTTAGGGGCTCTAATTGTTATTATTCCAATTACCTTAGCGCTTGTATTTGTTAGCCAAAAAGATAAAACTCTAAGAAATTAGTGTTTTTTTATTATTTTATATTAATTATTTATATATAAGATAACAGATTTATATATACTTATTTCATCTGTTATCTTATTTTTTTATTATTAAGTCTTCATATATTAGTTCAATTTTAAGCTATATGTCTGTATCGCAATGGTTAATTAAAAAACGTAATAATTCTTTGAATAAAAAGGCTAATCAAGATAATTTAAAGTTATCAGAGCATCTTTGGATAAAGTGCAATCAATGTAGCTTTTTAATGTATCATAAAATATTAGATCAAAATTTTAAAGTCTGCCCTAAGTGTGATTATCATTTTCCTACTTCTAGTCAAGATAGAATTTACCATTTGTTTGATGCAAATAGCTGGAAATCTTTAAACTCAAATTTATCTTCTACAGATCCCTTAGGATTTTCTGATAAAAAACTTTATCGTAAAAGATTGTATGAAATGAAAGTGAAAACAGGATTATTAGATGCAGTACAGACAGGTATTGCATCTATAAATGGTATTTCTATTGCTTGTGGAATCATGGATTTTAGGTTTATGGGTGGAAGTATGGGTTCTGTTGTTGGTGAAAAACTTACAAGATTAATAGAACATGCTACAGCTTTAAATTTACCTCTAATTATACTGTGTGCTTCAGGTGGTGCAAGAATGCAAGAGGGTATGCTAAGCTTGATGCAAATGGCTAAAATATCTTCTGCTCTTTATAAGCATAATGCAGCTAGTTTATTATATTTAACTATTCTAACCTCTCCAACTACAGGAGGTGTAACTGCTAGTTTTGCCATGTTAGGTGATTTAATTATAGCAGAACCGAAATCATTGATTGCATTTGCTGGTAGAAGAGTAATTGAGCAAACAATTAAAGAAGATTTGCCGGATAACTTTCAAACATCTGAGTATTTATTTAAGCATGGTTTTATTGATTTAATTATTTCTAGAACAGAATTACGGAATAAGTTATATCAATTATTATCTTTATATTTATAAAATTTAAAAAATTTTTTTTTAGTTAAATAAAATAGGTTATAATAAATAATTTAATAATATATATTAAGAAAATTTTAATAAAGATATTTGTTATAAAAGTAATACTAAAATATTTAAAGTAGACTAGTGTATTTTTATTTTTATAATAAAAGTGAAAATGTAATGATAATACAATTAATCATTATAAATAATATATGATTTAATTGAAATCAGTAGTTTGAAATTTTTTATAATTTACTATAACTATAGGTTAATTGCTATGATATTAAAAAAAAGTATTTCATTGTTGCTTGCTAATTTATTTTTATATATGAGTTTATTTGCATTACCCACATATGCAATAGAGTTAGATGAGATGACTAGAACTGTTGAGTTAGATAATTCTGGTAAAGCTTCTATTTTAACTACTGAACAAGTTAAAAGAGGTAAAAGATTATTTAATAACTCTTGTGCTCAATGTCATAATGGTGGTGTTACTAAGACGAATCCTAATATTGGTTTAGATAGAGAAGCCTTAAGCCTAGCTACTCCTGCTAGAGACAATATTATTGGTTTAATGGATTATATGAATAATCCGACTAGTTATGATGGTGAAAGTGACATATCTGAGTTACATCCTAGTATTAAAAGTGCTGAAATTTTTCCTAAAATGAGAAATTTAACAGATGATGATTTATTTGCAATAGCTGGTTATATTCTAATTCAGCCTAAAGTTGTAGCAGAGAAATGGGGAGGGGGGAAAATATATTATTAATGTATATTATTTATTCGTTTAATATGTTAAGGTATATAATTTAATTAGATCATGATTATAAAGAATATATTCATTCAAGGAAGTTAATTATATGAAATTTTTATATAAGTTATTTTTATTATTTCAATTTATTTTTTTATTAAGTATAAAGCTTGTTTTAGCTAATGATTCAGGCATCGATTTAGATGCTGGTCAAGAAATTTTTTCTCAAAATTGTTCTGCCTGTCATACTGGTGGTCAGAATGTTATTGTTCCAGAGAGAACATTAGAGAAAGAAACTTTAAAGCAATTTTCAATGTATGATATAAAAGCGATTACTAATCAAGTGACAAAGGGTAAAAATTCAATGCCTGCTTTTGGTGATCGTTTGTCAGATGAAGAGATACAAAATGTTGCTAACTATGTATTCAATCAGTCTGAATTAGGTTGGTAAGATATTTTATTTTATTTTATAAGATAATTCAAAAGTTTTAAAAGAAAATTTTTAATTATCACATATTAATTATTTTTAATATAAATAAATTATAGATAATTATATTAATTATCTATATTTATTAGAATTTATTTTATCAATGGTTTTATAAAACATATTCTTTACAATTAATAATGTTAAATATTTTTTATCCAGCAGTTCTTTCTTTAGATGATGGCAGTATATATAAAGGATGGTCTTTTTTTAAATATTTTACTTCTTATGGAGAAATAGTATTTAATACTGGTATGACAGGTTATCAAGAAATAGTTACAGATCCAAGTTATTCTGGACAAATGGTAGTATTTACTTATCCTGAAATAGGTAATACAGGTTTCAATCATATAGATAGTGAATCTAATTTTATTCATGTAAAAGGTATTATTGCTAAAAATATTTGTTTACATCCTAGTAATTGGCGTGCTACAACTTCTATAAAAGAATATATTTTAAATAAGCAAATACCTCATATATTTGGTTTAGATACAAGAGCTTTAACTCGTAATTTAAGGATGAAAGGAGTAATGACGGGTTATATCTCTAATAAAATATTAGTAATTGATAATTGGAGTGTCTTAAAAAGAATCGTAAACTTAGATTTAGTAAAACAAGTTACGACTTCAAATATATTTCATTTAAAGCAAAAAAATAATTATTCTTTTAATCTTTTGACTTATTTAAATTGTAGAATAGGTCAAGATAAAATTATTGATAAAGGAATTTGTATTGTATTAATTAATTTTGGTGTTAAGAATAATATTGTTCTACGATTATTATCATATGGCTGTAATATCTATATATTACCTGCAACAACTAATTATACAGAAATTTTGAAGTATAAGCCAGATGGTATCATTTTGTCTAATGGACCAGGAAATCCTTCTAATCTTTCATATTCTATTAATACAATTAAAAAAATAATTTATTACTCTAATATTCCTATTTTTGGTATTTGTATGGGACATCAGCTTTTAAGTTTAGCCTTAGGTGCATGTACCTTTAAATTAAAGTTTGGTCATCGAGGATTAAATCATCCTTCAGGTTTAAATCAATATTCTGAGATTACGAGTCAAAATCATGGATTTGCAGTTAGTTTAGACAATATGATGAAAAACTCAATTTTAAAAAATAAGATTATAAAAATTACTCATTTAAATTTAAATGATCTAACTATTGGTGGTATCTTACATAATAATAAGCCTATCTTTTCAGTTCAATATCATCCAGAAGCAAGTCCTGGACCTCATGACTCTGATTATTTATTTAAATGTTTTATTGAACTAATTAGTCTAATTAAATTCAATAAAAATATATAAAATGTTTTACTTTATAATTATTATATCTCTTACTTTTTACCAAAAAATTTTTTCAAATAAATAAGATATTACTTGAATACCTCTTAGCTGATTAAATAGAGGTAAATGTCCTTTAGGCGCATTTATAGTCCAAATAAATTCTTGTGGATATCTTTTCATTATTTTTTGTTCAGACCAATTGATTTTTTCTAAAAAAATATCCCAATCATATTTATTATTAATCCATATTTTTTTTTGTATTGAGAATCCAAATTTATTATTTGAATATATTTGCCATAATAAATCTATAATAAATAAATCATATAAAGGTATTAGTAAAATATCTGTAAAGTATAACCATTCTCTAGTATTCTTTTTACTTAAATTAGCTAATTTACATAAATATTTTTGTGTAAGCTGATCTGCTTCTTGAAACTTTTCATTAATCAATAAATCTTGTAAAGATTCATAATTTATTTTTAATGAAGATTTATATTCTTTTAGATTCTTTGGAAAATATTTATATAATTTTTTAATAATATTATCTTGGTCTACTTCTATAATTTTTTCAAAAATAATTTCATCTAAATTAGTTATTTTATTATCTTTAATTATAAGTTTTTTGATAATTATATTTATTAATAAGTCTATTTCTTTACTTTGTATAATTGACTCACAATAATTAATAATGGTATCGGAGATCTGATTATTATTGTCTTGAAGTAATTTATTAATATTGTTTAATATTAATACCTCATTTAATTTTTTTTGAGTTTTTTGCATAAAAAAATTATATTTTTTTATTAAAAAATAAGATGATTAATTTTATCAATGATTATTTATGTATATAATATATAATAATTCGTATAGCTAAAATTATAATATTACTAAATAAATTTATTATTATATATATAATATATTTTGTTATTATATTTAAAAAGTTTTCTGTTTTAGGAATTAAAAAATCTTTAAATTCTAAAAAGAATAATAAAATTATTTTATCTTTAGATATTTTATTAAAATCTTTTAGTCTAGATGAATAAATATATTTAGTAATTATACCTCTGGAACTAATAAGCCATACCTGATAACGTGCATTATATATAGATTTAGGTTGATCTATATAGAGATATATTAAATTTTGCCAGTTTAAATTATTAAAAAATAAGGCAATTGATCTTGTTGATATGTATGAGTGGTTACATATTTTATTCTTTTTTAGAAAATATATTGCTTCAGGTAAAGAAATAAATTTATTGCATAAATTATTTATTATTAAATTACTTACTTGAAGAATAAAATTTTCTAATAATATTTGTACATGTTTATATGGTGTATAAAACTTATTAAACATGAAAATATTTTCATCTATATGTGAAGAGCCAAAGATTAAATAGATTAATAAGTTCTCAGCTAATAGATTATGTTCTACTGCAAGTAAGCTATAATAATTATTATTATAAATATATGATATTTTCTTTTGTTTTTTTATATATATATTATATTTTTGTTTATTTATATTTTTTATAAAAATATTAGCAGTCTTATTAATTAAATCACATAATATTTGATAGTTTAGCTTTTTTAAACTTTTTATATTTAAGTTTAATTCTACAATATCTAAAATAAGTTTTTCTAATTCTTGTATAGTAATAATAAATAATTTTTTTTTGTATATATTATTTAAAATATCAATATACAAACAGTGTTTAGTTTGATTTGATAAATTATATATAAATTTTTTACGTATATTATAAAATAAATCAACAATTGAATTATTTAATTCAATACTTTGTTTATTTGGCCAATATTTTATCATTATTAATTACTTTTAATTATTATTGTTCTTATATATCTCTAATTTCAATTAAATATTTATTTTTTATCCAGATAAATTAAACTATTTTTATTATATAATTAAATATAATTTATAAAGTTATTTCAATTATATTTTTAAGTATGGTATACAATTATTATTTTGCTTTGGCTAGTCAAAATTTTCTATTAAATGAAGAGCCTTTAGAAGAAGTTTTACGTGAAAGAACTGAATATTATCAAAATAGAAATAAAAATATTGATTTTTGGTTTGTGCTTAATCCAAATTTTATTGATTTTTCTAAATTTGATATGAATTACTCCAATATTGATAATTCGTATGCAGCTATAATTTCATTAGATAAAAATTTTATACAGTGGCTAAAACTAAGAATTGGTTTTGTCGTAATAGGTGAGTTTACTTCGACATCTATTTTTCTTTCAAACTTATAAATATATAATTTTTATTAATTAATCAAAAAAGAATTGCTCTTGGTTAGGAGTTACAAATAGTGTTAAAATCTCTTTGCTAAAAGTTTCAGCAGCTTTAGACTTATAGCGATTAGGATTTATAATAATAGATAGCATTCTTTTAATTGTTACATTTTTAATTTTTGCCCAGTGTATTATACCTAGTTCTAATTCTTTAGCTATAGCTGATACAGAGACAAATGCAGCTCCTAATCCAGATTGTACAGCATTTTTTATTGCTTCGATTGAATTAAGTTCCATTTCAATTTTGAATCTACTACTGTCTATATCATGCTGGTGTAAAACTTTATCTATTACTTTTCTAATCGTTGACTGAGTATCGAGTGCAATAAATCTTAATCTATATAAATCTTCTTTTTGTATATCAGATACTTGTGAGAATGTATGTGATATGGGTAAAATTAGAGCTAATTCATCCTCTGCATAAGATGTTATTTGTAGTATATCTTTTAATTCAGTTGGTACTTCTCCTCCAATAACTGCTAAGTCTACTTGACCATTAGCTACACTCCATGAGATTAATCTTGTTGAATGTACTTGTAATTGTACGTTTACTTGAGGATATTTTTGGCGAAATAGTCCTATTAGTCTTGGCATTAGGTATGTACCTGTTGTTTGACTAGCTCCTATAATTAATGATCCTCCTTGAAGGTTTTGTATATCTTCTAATGCTCTACATGTTTCTTCGCATAAAGCTAATATTCTTCCTCCATATCTTAATAGTAAGTTTCCTGCTTCTGTTAATGTAGCTTTTTTATTGCTTCTTTCAAAAAGTGGTATATTTAATTGCTTTTCTAAGTTTTGAATTTGTAGACTTATTGCTGGTTGTGATACATATAAACTATCAGCAGCTTTTTTAAAGCTTCCTTCTTTTATAATTGCTTTTAAAATACGTAATTGATCTAATGTAAAAGGCAAATCTCTCATAGTTTTTTACAAAAAACTTTTATTATTAATAATTTTTATTGTTTATATCAGTATTTAATATATATTGTATATATTATCATTACAATATAGTAAGTTATAATCTACAATACAATATGAATTAAGATTATAATATAGTTTAATTACTAAAAATAATTTACAAGGACAAAAATTCATGGATATTAGATTAATAATTGTCTTTCTTCCAGTCATAGTTGCTGGTTCTTGGGCATTATATAATATAGGTAGAATTGCTTTACAGCAATTTCGTAGCATGTAATAATATTCTTATTGTATTTTAATTATTAATTTGAAATTATAGGACAATTCTATATAAATGAATTTCCTATGTTTTTACTAAATTAGTAAAAAATATATGTTACCATATAGAAATATTTTTATTTTTAGCATATATTATTTATAAATAGTAAAATTGTTTAAATTGTTATATAAATTATATTTTTTGTATAAAAATGGCTGTTCCTAAAAAACGTACTTCTAAATCTAAATCTAAAAAAGCGCACTGGAAAAGAAAAGCATTATTTGTTAGTCAAAAGTCTATATCTCTAGCTAAATCTATACTTTCTGATAACCCAGATAGTTTTATTTATTTAAATGATAAGTCAGAATTAAAGTCTTAGAGTTGCAATGAAAATAGTTAAATTCACAAAATTTATAATATTACTGTTTAAGTGTATTTATGGAAATTAGTTATTTGCATCATAATATCAATAGTTTTCAGTATTCTAATACTAGTTTTATAATACAATTTATAGGTTTTAAAGATTTTTGGATATTTAATTGTTGTGAAGGTTGTCAATATATTCTTACGAATAAAAAACTAAGAATTAATAATATCTCCAAAATTATTATTACGGATTTACATATTAATAATCTGTCTGGTTTAATTGGTTTATTATCTAGTTTAAATTTAATTGGGAGAATTAAGTGTTTACATATTTATGGTCCTAAAGATTTAGCATCTTATTTAGATTTAGGTAAAAAATATTCTCATACTAATTTTAATTATATTATTTATATTCATATTTTAGGTACAGGTTTGGTGATTAATCATTATCAATATCGTATTTATACTTTTATTAAAGATTATCAGTATGAATTTATAATTATGCAGTCAGAGCAATATGGTACTTTTATTATTAATAAAGCAAAAAAAAATAATTTAATTGCTAGTCCTTTATATGGTGAGTTAAAAAAAAGTTTACATTTCATATTACCAGATAGTTTTATTTTAAATGGTAAAAAATTTACTTTATTTAATTTATTTGGTAATCAATTATCTTTTTTATTAGATAAATATTATAATAGGGTAAACTTTGAGAGTAATATAAATTCTAATATAATATTTTATAAGTGATATTAGGTTTTTATTTATTTTTAGTTAATATTGAACTAATAAAATTATAAACATTAATATATTTATTTATTATGACTTATGCAATTGTAGAAGCTGGTGGTAAACAGGTCTGGATGGAATTAGGCAAGTTTTATGATTTAAATTATATACCTGGTAATCCAGGTGATGTAATTAATTTAAATAGAGTTTTATTTTTATATAAGCAAAATATTTTTCAAATAGGTAATCCATGCCTCAATTCAAATTTTGTTAAAACAAAAATCTTAAAGCATGTTAAAGGTAGAAAACTAACAGTTTTTAAAATGAAGCCAAAAAAGAATTATCGTTGTAAAAAAGGTCATCGTCAAAAATTAACTAGAATTTTAGTTGAAGATATAGTTTAGTATTCCTATAAATTTAAATTAATTGGAGAATCTTTATTATGGCTCATAAAAAAGGAAGTGGCAGTACAAAAAATGGTCGAGATTCAAATTCTAAAAGACTTGGAGTTAAGAAATATGGTGGTCAAGTAGTAAAGGCAGGTAATATTATTATTCGTCAAAGAGGTAATAAATTTAAAGCGGGTAATAATGTTGCTCAAGGAAGAGACTATACTTTATTTTCTCTTATTTATGGAGTTATTAAGTTTGAAGTTATTAACAAGAAAAATAGAAAAGTAAGCGTATATCCTTATTTAAGTGAGTAGTATCTTATTATATGATAAGATGTTCAAGATAAATTATTTTAATATTAATTCATTGAGATGAATTTTATTTATTTTTGTAATGGTAAAAAAAATTGTAATCTCTTATTTTAATAATATTGCAGCAATTCTACAACATAATAGAATTGAAGAAATTATTATTGTAAATCAAAATTATCAAGTTAATGATATTTATGTTGGTATAGTACAAAAAATTTTTTCAAGTATTAACGCTGCTTTTGTTAAATTAGGTAGATATGGTAAAAGTGGGTTTATCCATATTAGTGATATTAAACCCCTAAAAAGAAAAAAATATATAAATCATATTCATGATGTATTAACAATAAATCAATTAATATTAGTGCAAGTTGTTAAAGAACCTACTCTTAATAAAGGTCCCAGATTAACGACTAATATTCATTTACATGGTAAATATGTGGTTTTAATGCCTTTTTGTAATATTATATCTATTTCTAACAAAATTTATGATCAAAATGAAAGATTATACCTTCATTCATTTGCTATTTTAATAAAGCCAGAAATGATGGGTTTATTAATTAAACCATCCGCTCAAGGTGTAAATGAAAGATCTATATTAGAAGATTTAGATTTATTAAAAAAACAATGGTATTTTATTGAAAAAAGTTTTATTGTAACTTCTAATCCTTGCTTAGTTTATAAAGATGAGGATTTAATTAAAAAAGTTGTTAGAGATTTTTATAATGAGAGTATAAAAAAAATTATTATTGATTCTGAAGATGGCTTAAAAATGTTATATTATTATTTAAATAAATGTAAGGCAATTTCTCCTATTATTGATACTAAATTACAATTATACAATAAATCTGAATGTATTATTGATCAGTTTCATATTAAGCAAGTTATTAAAGATTCTTTAAAACCAAAAGTGAAATTATTATCAGGAGGTTATATTATAATTGAAAATTATGAGGCTTTAACAATTATAGATGTAAACTCTGGATCATTTAATAAGTCTGATAATTCTAAAGAGGCTATTTTAAAAACTAATTTTTATGCAGCAATTGAAATAGCTTATCAATTAAAAATTAGGAATATTAATGGTATTATTATTATTGATTTTATAGATATGTATTCACAGAGAGATCAATTGCAATTATTAGAACATTTTAATAATTTATTAAAGTATGATGATGCTAAACCACAAATTGTTCAATTTTCTGAATTAGGTTTTGTTGAGTTAACTCGTAGACGTAGAGGACAAAGTTTGAAGGAAATTTTTAATGATATTAATATTAAAAATACTACATTGGAATTTACTAATCAATTAAATTACAATTTTTATCATAGTACGTATCGTAATTATCAAGGAAAGAGATTACTAGCTAATAAATATGTGCGTTCTTTATTCTTTAATAAAAAATTTAATAAAAGTATTCTATTAACAAATAAAAAATTTTATTTAAATAATTCTTTGTATCGCAAATATTTTATTTTCTTAGATAGACTAAATACAGTTTCATTTTTCAATCCTAAAGCTAATTATATTCTTCCTTTGATTTTATATCTAAAATTAATTAATTGATTAATATTTATTGTTTAAGAATTAATCATATTATTTTCATTCATCGCCAAATAAAAAAAACTATAATAATCTTGATGAGAAATCATATTATTATAGTTTTTTTAATATATTTATATTTCAGTTTGTTAATTAAATATTAAGTATATAAGTTTAGCCATTTATAGATGGTGCAATTAAAGCTAGTGGTAAAGACTCTTGAGAAGCTAAATCTAGCGGGAAGTTATGCGCATTACGTTCATGCATTACTTCCATACCTAAGTTAGCTCTGTTTAAGATATCAGCCCAAGTATTGATTACACGTCCTTGACTATCAACAACTGATTGGTTAAAATTGAAGCCATTTAAGTTAAAAGCCATTGTACTTACAGACATAGCTGTAAGCCATATCCCTACTACTGGCCACATTCCTAAGAAGAAATGTAATGCACGAGAGTTATTAAAACTAGCGTATTGGAAAATTAAACGACCGAAGTAGCCATGAGCTGCTACGATATTATAAGTTTCTTCTTCTTGACCAAATTTATATCCGTTATTTGCTGATTCACTTTCAGTTGTTTCACGAATTAAACTAGATGTTACTAGAGATCCATGCATTGCACTGAATAAAGATCCGCCAAATACACCTGCTACACCTAATTGGTGGAAAGGGTGCATTAAGATATTATGTTCAGCTTGGAATACAAGCATAAAATTGAATGTACCAGAGATACCAAGAGGCATACCATCAGAGAAGCTTCCTTGACCAATTGGATAAACAAGGAATACTGCTGCTGCAGCTGCTACAGGTGCTGTAAAAGCAACTGAAATCCAAGGACGCATACCTAGACGATAGCTAAATTCCCACTCACGACCAATGTAACATAGTACACCTAGTAAAAAGTGAAGAACAATTAGTTCGTAAGGTCCACCATTATATAACCATTCATCTAAAGATGCAGCTTCCCAAATAGGGTAAAAATGAATGCCAATAGCAGCTGAACTAGGAATAACAGCACCAGATATAATATTGTTTCCATATAATAAAGAACCAGCAACTGGTTCACGAATACCATCAATATCTACTGGAGGTGCAGCAACGAATGCAATGATGAATACAGATGTAGCAGTTAATAGTGTTGGAATCATTACTACACCAAACCAACCAATATAAAGGCGGTTTTCAGTGCTAGTAATCCAAGTACAAAAACGTTCCCACAGGCTTGCGCTTTCGCGTCTTTCTAAAGTAGCAGTCATAATTAATTATATTTATTTAGGATCAATTGAGATACTTCCCAAGTAGTTTTACTTGTTAAACATATTATTACAATAACAGCTATTTAATGTAAAGTATTTTAGTAAAAAATATTTAGCTCACTAAGTTGGTGGATATTTTTAATTTTAATGAATTAAACGAATATTTTTTTCTTTTAGAGAAGGTCAAATTCTATGTTAAGCATTGATTCCATATGTTTTTTTTAGAGATTTAGATCTCATTTTATAAGATTTATCATATTTCCATAAACAAAATTGATTGTCACTTTGTAATTACTTAGTTATTGCAGCAAAATTATGTATCTTAAAATTAAGAACACTATAATGAGTATATTTTATTTTTTAATTCTTAAAAAAAAGTAAATAAATATCTCTAATTAATATTTATAGGAGTTTATTTTATAAATAATATTCCTCATATTTTACAAAAAAATCAAATCTTTAATAAAAATAACAAGATATAAGGTATATGAATTTTTAAAAATAATTTATTTATCACCTGTATCTTTTTTATCAAACCATTGACCAATAAAATAAAGATGTAATCCTTGACCATTCGGACTTATTTTAATATAAGTACTTTTATTAAATATCCTTAAAAGGAAATGATCTAAAAGAATATATTTTTATTAATTATCAATAACAGTATATGGATCATTATTTAATCCTAACCGATATTACTTAAATACATTAAGATCTAAGTATTTTATATATATTAAGAAATAAATTAATTCAATTTTGTTATTATTAAGTATATGTAATAATATTTTTAATGTTATGCAAATTTATATTATTTTTAGTTTTTATATTATATGTCACATTTTAGCAAAATTAAAACAAATATTTCAGATATAGAAATATTAAAAAAGACATTAAATGATTTAGGTTTTACTTATGGTTCAACTAAATATAATTTATCAAATATGGATATAAATTATTCTAATCACTTCAAATACTTAAATGTCTATAAGGACAAACTTAATACAAAAACTTTATTTGAATTTATTTGGGATGGTTTTGAATATAATCTTGTTGCTGATTTTAATTTATGGCATTTAGATATGAGTGTGGATTATTTCTTGGAGAAATTAACTCAACAATATGCTTATAATATTATCTTGAATCAAAGTATTATGAATGGTTTTAATGAAACCAATTATATTTTAATGAAAGATGGATCTATTAAAGTTATGATGCAGAAATGGAATGATTAGACCTTATAAAGGAAATGTTTTATATGCGGACGGAGAGACTTGAACTCTCACGAGATACTCTCACTAGAACCTAAATCTAGCGTGTCTGCCAATTCCACCACGTCCGCATTTTTGTTTAATTATAGTATTATAACAAAGTAATATGTAATAAACAAGTTTTTTATTATTTATATCTTTTTACTTGTATATTTTATATTATTCGGTTATATTGTATTAGAAGTTTGTTATTTTTATTCCTCAGTAGCTCAGTGGTAGAGCGGTCGGCTGTTAACCGATTTGTCGTAGGTTCAAATCCTACCTGGGGAGATATCTTAATGTTTTTATAATTATTAGCATTAATTGATAATTATAGTTTATAAAATATTATTTATATGTCATTTATTTTTAATTTTTGGTATGGATATGAGATATCATTATATTATTTACAACAAAAAATAGCTTCTTTCTTATTTTTAGAAATAACTACTATAAAGCCTATTATAGTATTAGTACTTTTTTGTTCTGGTATTTTAACTAGTATTACTCCTTGTTTTATTTCGATAGTTCCTTTAAGTATATCTTATATAAATTCTAATCGTTATGGATATAATTATAAGAATATTCTTCTTTTAGGGATATTTACAAGTTTATTTATTGTAATATTTTCTATGAGTTTTGCAAATTATAGTTTTTTTCTTTTTTTTCAAGGAATACCTTTTATATCATTTTTTATTTTGATGCTGATAGCACTAGATTTATTACAGGTTTTAAATTCTTCTAATTATTTGTATGCTTTTTCTATAAATAATTTAAATAAACAAAAGAAATACAATAATTTAATTATAAAAAGTTATTTTACAGGATGTATTATCGGTTTTACTACTGTTCCTTGTAGTAGTCCAATTATTATTCTTATTAATTTTTGGTTACATCATTCGAATAATCTATTGTTCTCATTTATTTATTTAATTATTTATTTAATAGGATCTATTATTCCCTTAATTTTTATCTTTAATATAGTATTAAATTATCTTCAATTATATATATTATCATATGTTTGGAATACTATTGTTCCATTTATGGGTTGTTGTTTATTAAGTATATCCACTTTTTTATTTTTGGATAAATTATTTACTTAAATTTATTTATACACAAAATTTTGTTATAATTATATTGATGTTTTTATTATAATTTAATAATTTATAAATATTTATATATGAAACTATTACGCATTAAAAATATATTATGGAAATCCATTAAAAGTTTAGCTAACTTAAACTTTGCTATATTTACTTTGTTATTAATTTCTTTTTTTATCATGTTAGGTTCTATTATTGAACAAGATCAAAGTATAAATTATTATCAAAATTATTATCCAATAGATAATAATATTTTATCTTTTATTAATTGGAAATTTATTCTTTATTTAGGTTTAGATCATTTATATCAAACTTGGTGGTTTATTACAGTTTTAAGTATTTTTGCTTTTAGTCTTACAGCTTGTACTTTCTCTATTCAATTACCTAGTTTAAAAAATGCACGTCGTTGGAAATTTTTTTATAATAATAAAAAAAAAAAATTAGATAATCAGCTTCATAATTCTTTTTGTCAGACTAATAATTCTTCTGTTAATATGATTTATTCATTAGTTTATTATAATTTCTATGTTTTTCATAAAAAGTATCATATATATGCTTATAAAGGTCTAATTGGTCGTATTGCTCCTATATTTGTTCATCTTAGTATTATTATTACCTTATTTGGCTCTATTTGCAGTCTATTTTTAGGTTATACTGCTCAAGAAATGATAGTAAGTGGAGAACTTTTTCATATAAAAAATATTGTTCATTCTGGTTTTTATAGTAATTTAAATACAAGTTTTGTATGTAAAATAGATGATTTTTTTATTGACTATAATAAAGATCAGTCTATCAAGCAATTTTTTTCAAAGTTATCATTATTAAATAATCGAGGAGAATTAATTATACAGAAAATAATTTCTGTTAATTCTCCATTAAAGTTTAAAAGTTTTACTTTTTATCAAACAGATTGGAATATAAATTCATTAAGATTACAAATTGGTTCTATTAATAAACAAATAATTCAAAAAAATTTAATACCAATAAAAATTAATAATAAGCCATGCTGGTTATTTAAATTACCTATAGATATAAATAGACAAGTTTTTATTGTAATTTTTGATATAAGAGATAAAGTTTTTATTTTTGATATTAATGGATCTATTATTAATAGTATTGTTGTGAATGAACCATTATATTTAAATCATACTTTTATCTGTATTCAAAATATTATGTTAGAAACAGGATTACAAATAAAAATAGATCCAGGTGTTCAAATTATTTATTTAGGTTTTTTTATATTAATGTTAAGTACTATTATGAGTTATATCTCCTATTCTCAAATTTGGATTTGTATTATTTCGAATGTATTAAATTTTTCTGGATCTACTAATCGAGCTATTTTCTTTTTTGAAGAAGATATTGCTAAAATTAATACTATTTATCGTAATTATACTTTTCTTAATAGTTAATTGGAAATACTCTATTTCTTAGTGAAAGTTTAAATATTAAAAATACTTATTATGCTTATAAGATATAAAGTTTTTATATCTATTTAAAATATTTGATTCTTAATATAAATAGAAATAATTCCTTCATCTCTATAAGATAAATCTCAATTTTTTTTTATTTTATAGTTATAAATTAATAATACTTATATATAACATCGATAAGCTCATGTTCATAAATCCTTAAAAAAACTTTTAAAGATATTTAATCATTTAGTTTTCTATTTGTATTATATTCTATTATAAAAGCACGTCTTATTTGGTAATCTTGCACATTAAATTTTACCGTAACAACTTACTATATCAACGTTTATTATAACATCATTAAAACTAGGTTGTCATATATGATTATTATAACATCTACCTCTGTTTATTTTGGCTATATACAACTGAGTGTTTTTTAAGTTTTGTATAATGTATGAATGTGTGCTATGCCTAATTAGTTCTTTCAATTGGTAGCGACTGTTTATTTTTAAATAATTCATTAAAGTATTTTCACATAAACAGTGTACAGTAGCTAATATGGTTAATTTTGAGGCTTTATAGTATGGTTCTAAGCTAACCATCTTGTAAAGTTCTTTTAATATTTTGTCATGTTAATAGATAATCTCAAGATTCATTAAATCTCCTTGAGAATAATTTATAAATCCTTCTGGATCTGTTTTTAAGACTTATAATATTTAAGGTTTTTTCTAGTAAGATATTAATTTTTTTGCATTTGTATCTATTTTGTTGTTATTACATAATATTTTATAATTTATATTTCCTTGAAAAGTTAACTTAATTTAAATGGTATAGTATAATTTTTATTGAAATGGTTATTATATTTATGAAGATAAAAAGTTATTAATTATTGTTCTACCTTCTTTAGTCCATAGACTTTCTGGATGAAATTGAACTCCATTAAGTTTAGTATATATTTTATGTTGACATGCCATAATAGTACCTTCTTGAGTCCAAGCAGTTATCTCTAAGTTCTTTGGAAAATGATTTTTATCAATTACTAAGCTATGATATCTTGTTGCAATAAAAGGATTTGGTAATTTTTCAAATAAATCTTGATTATTATGAAAAATATAACTTGTTTTTCCATGAATTGGAGCATTTAATTTTTTTATTTTGGCTCCATATACATATCCGATACTTTGATGACCTAAGCAAACTCCTAGTATAGGTATTGTATTTGCGTATTGCTTTATTATTTCTAAACATATTCCTGAATTCTTTGGATTTCCTGGACCAGGAGATAAGATAATATGTGTTGGATTAAAATTAATTAAATCTTCTGAAGATATTTCATCATTTCTAATAACTTTTATTTCAGATTTAGATTCTCCTACATATTGTACTAAATTTTGTGTAAAACTATCATAGTTATCTATTATTATTATCATAAGCTTGATTATTAAATATTCTGATCTTATATATATTAAGTTTATTTAATAAATTTTTGAATTTATTGTTTAGATTTATAAATTATTCCTTTTATTGGTGAGCTAGGTTGTCCTCTTTTTTGTTTTTTCATTCTACCAGCTAAATAACAATCTCTTCCAGCTATTACGGCTAATTTCATTCCTGAAGCCATTAATTGTGGTTTTTTTGATTTAGCAATTGCTGTATTTAATAAAACTGCTGATGCACCTATTTCCATTGCCTTATTAGCTTCACTAGTAGTTCCTATACCAGCATCAATGATTACAGGTATATTTGTATTATCTATAATTATTTGTAAATTATTCATATTATATAAACCTTGACCAGATCCTATAGGTGAACCTAAAGGCATAATTGTTGCACATCCAATATCTTCTAATTGTTTAGCTAATATAGGATCTGCATTAATATATGGTAAAACAGTAAAATTTTTTTTTACCAAATATTCAGCAGCTTTTAATGTTCCAATTGGATCAGGTAATAAATGATATGAATCAGAAATAACTTCTAATTTAATAAAATTATTATCTACTTGTCCAATTCTTTTATTTATCTCTTTACTTAGTGAAGCTATTTTAATTGCTTCTTCAGCGGTTTCACATCCTGCTGTATTAGGTAGTAGCCAAAGCTTTTCCCAATTGAGTCCATCGATTAAATTGCTTTTTCCTGTATTTTTTGCATACTGTGCTCTGCGAATAGCTACTGTTATTATAGATGCTCCACTAATCTCAATACTATCTTTTGCTTCTTTTAAATTTTTATATTTTCCTGTTCCTAGCATCAATCTTGATTTAAAAGTTTTATTCGCAATTACTAACTTGTCTTTTATTTGTAATAAGCTATCATATCGATATGATTCTTTTAATGATTTGTGTGCCATATATCAATTTTTGTTGTAGAATTAATATTTGATATAACTTTTTATGTTATTCCATAAATATTCTCATTTTTAGTTATTATATATATAAATTATATTATTATGCTTAATTATATACCATCTTGGATAATTAGTATGGTACTCATAATACTAATTAGCGTTTTATTTTATCAAGTTTATTTTAGAATTATTAACGCTTATTCTGATGATAAAAATCGTATTACAGTTGTAGATAAATTAGGTTCCATATTACCATATGGTTTACCATTATTAGAAGGTTTACAAAATTTTGGACAGCAAATTTTGCCAGATTATCCCTTTAGTTTAATGAGTTTATATAAAAAAACTTTAATGCCATTTGTTATTTTTTATGTAACTCATCCAGCATTAGCTTTTATTATTTTTTTTGTATTATATTATTTATTTGTTCGTGCTAAAAGCCCTATGCCTAATAGGCCTTTTATTCGCTTTAATGTTTTACAGTCAATTTTATTATTTCTAATAAATTCGTTATTAGGTGCTACATTTAGAGCATTACCAATAGAATTTAGAGTAAGTATATATGGTTTAATGCTATGTAATACTTTATTTTGGTTTGTATTATCTACAATTATATATTCTATTGTTAAGTCTATACAGGGAAAATATGCTAAAATACCTGTTATTTCTCAAGCTGTTAGAATACAAATTGATAGTCAATAGATATCTGTGAATTATTGTATTAAAAAATAATATATTATATAACTTAGGAAGTGTAGTGATGTTTTTAAATAATTATGAGACAATTTATATTTTAAAGCCAGATGTTACAGATAATATTAATTTATCTTTAGTAAATGATTATAAATCTCTAATTAAACAAAGAGGAGGTAAAAATATTTTAGTTCAACATAGAGGTAGACGTCATTTAAGTTATAATATAACTCATTATTATGATGGTATTTATGTACAAATGAATTATCAGGCAAATGGTAGTCTAGTTAAGCTTTTAGAAAAATCTATGCGTTTTAATAATAATATTATTAGATATTTAACTGTCAAATCTAATATATTAAATAATTTAAATGCTTATTAGTTTAATTAATATTACAGTTAATATTTCTTGCATAATATTAAATTATTTTTTTTGATTTATAAGATTATATTATATTACTTATATATATTATTAGCTCATTTATTAAAATTTAGGATAATTGT